GGGAGAATTAGACGGTCTTCCTGAACAGGCCTTTTATTTAGTCGGTAATATCGATGAAGCTACCGCGAAGGCTATGAACTTAGAAATGGAGAGCAATTTGCAGAAATGACTTTAAATCTTTGTGTACTGACCCCTAATCGAATTGTTTGGGATTCAGAAGTGAAAGAAATCATTTTATCTACAAATAGTGGTCAAATTGGCGTATTACCAAATCATGCTCCTGTTGCTACAGCTGTAGATATAGGGATTTTAAGAATACGCCTTAAGGACCAATGGTTAACGATGGCTCTAATGGGCGGTTTTGCTAGAATAGGCAATAATGAAATCACTGTTTTAGTAAATGATGCGGAAAAGGGTAGTGATATTGATCCACAAGAAGCTCAGCAAACTCTTGAAATAGCGGAAGCTAATTTGAGAAAAGCTGAAGGAAAGAGACAAATAATTGAGGCAAATCTAGCTCTCCGGCGAGCTAGGACAAGAGTAGAGGCTGTCAATGTTATTTCATAACTAGTTGGTGCGTTCAAATAATAAAAAGAAGTTCTTTTTCTAAATCCTATTTTGATTGGATTCTGTCGAGTGAATCCAATCAAGCAGAATCCCATTTTGATACAACGCAATTCAAAAATGAAATTTAACTAGATTCAATAAAAAAAAATCTCTAAAAATAGATAGAAGAGGGTCGGGCAAAAAACTTATTAGATGTCGGAGTCAATGGTATCTAATAAGTTCTACCTACTATTGGATTTGAACCAATGACTCCCGCCGTATGAAAGCAATACTCTAACCACTGAGTTAAGTAGGTCATTTATCATCCCAAAGATAACCAAACGGAACCCATCCCATCGATGGATTATAAATATCATATTGCTTATAAGCAATAATAATCTAAGCAATACCACTCAACCACTCACAAATTTAGGATGTTGGATCATAGAATATTCATCTTGACAACAAATTATATACATGATAAAATATGCATCACAAGCACTAAGGGCTATAGCTCAGTTGGTAGAGCACCTCGTTTACACGCGCGCCAATGTTTTTCAGGGGAGTCCATCATACAATCCAAAAAATGGATCTTATTGAGAAATCGATGTCTTACTCCATAACTTTACGAGAACAATAGCCTGACAAAGGGTTCGGTTCGATTTGAGTGCCCGTTTAGGTACCAAACAGACCCCATGATTGATTTGAGATAGTGATAAGGTGAATACCAGTACATTCAATGCTAGGCATAATGAGTACAAGGCCCTCAAAAAATCTCTTTTCGTCCTATGAACTTGAAGGTGTATGAAGTTTCATATTGGATTTTTTAAGCCGAAGAATAGAGACTTTATTTAACTTAAAACGATCTAGGCCAGAGGCAGACCTACGTCAAGATAACCCCACCCTTGAAACACTTTGGTAGTGCTTCTGAATCAGAATCCCAAATAATGAATCAGAGCACGTGGAGCCATCCCCTTATCTTATTTTTCTGTCAAGAAAAAATATGGCGGATTGGCTGATATTTCTATCAGTTAATGAAAGAGCCCAATGCAAAAAAAATGCATGTTGGGTCTTTGAAACAGTTCAGATCATTTTGATAATAATAAGTTTGATCTGTTTTACCGAGAAGGTCTACGGTTCGAGTCCGTATAGCCCTAGAGCCCCATAAAATGAATAAAATCAAAATTGGAAATAAAAAATTGTATAATTTTCATTTCTTCATTCTTGTTTGTTGCTTGTAACTGACCGGTTGGTTCATCCAAACCCAATTTGTCCTAGAAACTCACTCACAGGAATCGTTTAAAGCCGAACAGAAAACGGAAAGAAAAACGTATTTCAAGAGATCGAATCGATCCTTTTCCAATCGTGCCAATCGTGGATAAACAAACCAACACTTCGTCATTAATCTTCGGAGGGAAATTCTCTATGAATTTTCCTGTCCATAATCAAGGGGTTAAGCTAGCCAGACTCCCCTTTTTGGTATATCTAAAAACTAGACCTAGCGAAGCACACCAAAACAAAAAGGGGATGGTCTTCTTTTTCTCTATTCAATCAAGAGAAAACCCCACCCTTATTTTCATAAACGGAATATACCAACACTCAAATTAAGATATTCGAAATCCTGAGATGGAAATACCTACCCATTTTCTTCCATTTGAATACTCGTTCTATTCTAAATCACTAAGAAAAAAAACGACAAAAAGACCTCCCGATTCTATTCCTAAAAAATCAAAATCTAGAAATCGAATTTTTATAAAAAAAAATTCAAATAATCAAAAGAAGAATTCGATTTTATTTGGAAGTCGCTTTCTTTAGCAAGAATCCTAGGCGAAAACAAGAAAATTTGTCTAAGCGTAACATATAGAGTTATACTAACTAAAGCAATTAAAGAAAATGGAAATAAAAAATGAAATAGGCTGGAAATAGGATCCCTGTCAAGTCAGTCGATAAATCTTGAAATGAGATATGCCCCGCAATAATCAAAGGAAACTAGAAGATTTGGTCAAAACAAGAA